CCATATTTCGAGAAAAAGTATCTCTTGTTTTTCATTCCCATTTCCATAAGAATGAATACTATGATTCACGTTTCGAACAGGCATGAATAAAGCATCTATAGGATAACTTCCGTCTTGAAAGTTATTTGGCGCTTTTATATGATATCCTCGATTTCTCTCGAGTTGTAATCCAATACACAAATCAATTGGTTCCGTCAAGCTAGCTATATGCTGTGTATTGTCAACTATTTCTACATAAGGTGGCAAGATGATATCTTGAGCAGTTACACATCCGGGGCCCCTAACGAAAATAGACGCCTCACAAGTTCCATATAGATTACTTCTCAATACTATTTCTTTCAAATTCATTAAAATTTCGTGTACTGATTCTTGAATACCTAATATGGTCGAGTATTCGTGTGGTATTTTCTCAGATTTTGCACGTGTGATACATGTTCCTTCTATTTCTCCAAGCAACGCTCTTCGCATCGCAATGCCTATTGTATCACCTTGACCTTTCATAAGTGGAGAGAGAATAAAGCGCCCATAATAAAGGCATTTACTATCTGTTCTTGATTCAACACACTTCCACTGAAGTGTCCGAGTAGATACTCTTATTTTCTCTCGAACCATAGTAATATTTTACAAAATTGATCATATCTTTGAATCATTTATTTCTCTTGAAATCTCTTCAATTCTTATTTCTACACGCGTCTTTTTTTAGGAGGCCTACAGCCATTATGTGGCATAGGGGTTACGTCTCGTACGAAACTTAATAGTATACCACTTCTACGAATAGCCCGTAATGCTGCATCCCTTCCGAGACCAGGACCTTTTATCATGACTTCTGCTCGTTGCATACCTTGCTCCACCACTGTACGAATAGCATTTCCCGCGGCGGTTTGAGCCGCAAATGGTGTCCCTCTTTTTGTACCCCTGAATCCACAAGTACCGGCAGAAGCCCAAGAAACCACTCGACCTCTTACATCTGTAACAGTCACAATGGTATTATTGAAACTTGCTTGGACATGAATAACACCCTTTGGTATTTTACGTGCACTTTTACGCGAACTAATACGTCCATTTCTACGTGAACCAATTTTTGGTATAGGTTTTGCCATATTTTATTATCTCATAAATATGAGTCAAAGATCTATGGATATATCCATTTCATGTCAAAACAAAGCCTTCCATTTTTTTATATCAATTCAATCTTTTAGCACTTCTTTTCTTTTAGAAAATTCCTTTTAGTTTTTAGTATAGTAGAATGATTATCCTTGTCGTTGTTTATGTTTTGGGTTAGAACAAATTACTATAATTCGTCCCCGTCTGCGGATCAGTCGACATTTTTCACAAATTTTACGAACGGAAGCCCTTATTTTCATATTTGTTATTCCTTGTTTTAATTTTTAATTTATTTCTTGGAAGAAAATAAGTTTCTTGATATTTTGAATCTCGAATTGTATTCATGTAGAAAGGAGTGTTGAAGTTGAAAAACTGCCTAATCGTTCGAATCCTTGTTGCGGAGTCTATAAATTATACGACCTCTGGTTGAATCATAACGGCTTACTTCAATCTTAACTCTATCTCCCGGCAGGATTCGTATAGAACTACGTCGTATCCTTCCTGAAACATAACCTAGAATCAGATCTTCATTATCTAAACGAACCCAGAACATACCATTAGGAAGTGATTCAGTAATTAAACCTTCATGAATCCATTTTTGTTCTTTCATTCGAGGCAAAACCCCCTTAAAGTATCAACTAATAGAGGAGTGATATTAGACAAGCCGTCCTTTCTCTTTTTTTGTTCACAACTAGGAAATTTTGGATCCAACTCGGATATTATAGGGATTACCATATATAACATAAAATTTCTCCGCCAATTCCTTCTAGTCGAGCCTCCCGATCCGTCATTATACCTCGAGAGGTAGAAAGAATTGCAATCCCCATTCCGCCTAAAATTCTAGGAATTCGTTGATAGTTAGAATAGATTCGTAGACCAGGTCGACTGACCCTTTTTAAATGGAAAGTATTTCTATACGGACCTTTCTTAGTTCTTCTATGTCGTAGAGTTAAAACCAAAAAATATTGGTTTCTTTCTTGATGTTTTCTCGCATTTTCGATAAAGCCTTCTCGTAAAAGTATTTTAACAATGTTTTCGGTGATGTTAGTAGATATTATTCGAACCGTTCCTTTTCTATTCATGTCAGCATTTCGTATAGAGGTTATTATATCAGCAATAGTGTCCCTACCCATGATGAACTAAAATACGTGGTGCCCCAAAAATTTGATATAATCAACATGTCTTTTTATTAGTTTATTATTAATTAATAATAAAAAAGGAAAGGTATATACGTGATACACAATCTACTATTTCATTCAAATACCCTGCTTCTCATCTTATAATACTTCAGGAGCTAATGAAACTATTTTACTAAAGTTTTGTCTCAATTCCCTGGCAATCGCACCAAAAATTCGAGTTCCTTTGGGATTTCCTTCTTGATCAATGATAACTGCAGCATTGTCATCATATCGTATTATCATACCGTTGTTGCGTTTGAGTTCTTTACAGGTACGTACAATTACAGCTCTGATCACTTCGGATCTTTCTAAGGGCGTATTGGGTATTGCTTCTTTGATCACAGCAACAATAACGTCACCAATACGAGCATATCGGCGATTGCTAGCTCCTATGATTCGAATACACATCAATTCTCGAGCCCCGCTGTTGTCTGCTACATTCAAATGGGTCTGAGGTTGAATCATATTTTGTTTTTATCTGTTCTTTCAATGCACAAATAAATGCAAAGGGTGAAAAAGAAAAAGAAATATTGTTTGTCCAAAAAAAACTTCCATTTGTTTTTATCCAAAAGATCCATTTCCTTTAGTTCTACATTCTTATCCTGAAATAATGAATTGAGTTCTTATAGGCATTTTCGATGCCGCTATTGCGATAGCCCTTCGGGCTATATTTTCGGCTACTCCGCTTATTTCATAAAGTATTCGACCTGGTTTGACAACAGCTACCCAATATTCGGGAGATCCTTTCCCCGAACCCATACGGGTTTCCGCGGGTCTTACTGTAACTGGTTTGTCGGGAAATATACGTACCCATATTTTTCCACCGCGACGTGCATTTCGTGTCATTGCTCGTCGCCCTGCTTCTATTTGTCTAGACGTGATCCAAGCGGGTTCAAGTGCCTGAAGAGCATATCTTCCGAAACAAATACGATTCCCTCGATAAGACATTCCCTTCATTCTTCCTCTATGTTGTTTACGAAATCTAGTTCTTTTGGGGTTATAGTTGATGGTTATTTTGTAATTCCATCTCTACTACAGAACCGGACGTGAGAGTTTCTTCTCATCCGGCTCCTCGCGACTGAAAAAATTCAAAAAATGAATATTTTATATAATTAATATATACATGTAATAATACACTGAATCAATAAATTTTTTTGGATTCATCCAGTTTACTAGATATTTTTCTTTGGGTATATAATTAAATATTAAATATCTAGTTTAGTTCTTTTTTGTTTTGTATATTTTTGTTTTTTCGATATTATTTCTTTATTATATTATAATAATTTTTTTTTTCATATTGGATTGCTAAAATATGACGAATTCAATAAAAATAAAAAAAGGAATTCTCGCGGGCGAATATTTACTCTTTCAATATCTATTTCAGCTGTAGAGTTAGCTTCTCATTTTTCAGAATATATGAATTGGTCTCTGGTTCGTTCCGCCATCCTTCCCGCTGAATCATCAGGATTCATTTTGAATTGAATCTTATGTATTCACGGGTTCCATCGTTCCCATCGCTTCTTGATTAATGGTTAGGTCTGAATTCTACAACGGAGCTCTTAATGAAATTTGTTCTTGAGCCAACCCTCTTAGTCGTTATTGGCTCGAAGCTCTTTTTTTTTTCTATGAACAGATTTATATCATATAATTATGTGTGAATCTGTATTGATGCTTTATTACATTTTATTTTCTGAGATGTTTCAAAGACCTTACATATTGGAATCATATATCTTTTCTATTCTATTCATTTTTTTTTCTTTCTCTCAACTTTCCATTTATCCGTATCCTTTTTTATTTATTTTTATTTTGTTTTGTTTGACAATAAATCGAATTAATTTTCATTGTTTATGCCAAACAAAAATTGAGTTGCTACAATGATAGGACTAAAATAGCGTATCTTGACTGCTTCTTGGGATCCAGATAATGTGATGCGATGAGTTGGTTATTAGTTCTATAGTTATTAGTTCATACTTCGTATTACGTGTTCTTTCTTTTTGTTTAGTTTTAATTTTAACAAAAACCAACGAGTCACACACTAAGCATGGCAATTTTATTAAAAGGTCAATCGAATTTTTATTAAACCTTATGGGATTAAAAATTAGAATTCATTGGGTGGAAAAAAGAATGAAAAAGGTTGTCATTTTTTGTTCCATCGTTAAATCGAAACAGAAAGACAAGTCAAGTAAAGGCTTATTATTCCTCGTCTATAAATATCCAAATTTTAATACCCAATACCCCATAGATAGTTCGAACCGTATAGGCACAATAATCAATTTTCGCGCGAATGGTTTGTAGGGGAACCCTACCCTCTCTTATCCATTCGATACGTGCAATTTCTTTTCCATCGATACGGCCTGCAATTTGGATTTGAATTCCTTTTGTATCAGCTTGTTCAGTTAATTCGATAGCTTTTTTCATTGCTTTTCGAAATGATACCCTACTCTTTAGTTGTCCGGCTATAAATTCGGCAAGAATAGTAGGGTGCCCATAAGGTTTTGCAATTCTTGTAATAGCAATGTTGAGTTTTCGGTTCACACAATTCAATTCTTTTTGTACATTTAGTTTTAGGTCTTCGACCCCTTGTGGTCTATTTTCTATTAATAACTTTGGAAATCCCATATGGATTATTACCTGTATCAGATCTATTCTTTTTTGAATTTCGATACGTGCAATTCCTTCGACACCTGAGGATGTTTTTGTATTTTTTTGTACATAATT